GTATCATTATAGTAATTTTGCGTGTTCTATAGATGTTACGGGACGTATACTATGGTGTGTGACGCACATGGAATTTTGATTTCTAAGGGCTTAGTTTGACTCTGAGTAGTATAGGATGTGTATACATTATTTGTAGATTAGGCATTTGTTGGTTTATGGGTTACTAAAATCTAGGTTTAAGCTTTGGAGCCACGAATCTATAAGTAATTCTTAATTTGGTTGTTCTCTTTTTGTAAAAATTTGGTTGAAATTCTTGTGATTCCTGCAGGGGTATTGGGATTTAGGCTTAATAATGAGTTTTGATTTGAGGGTAATTTTATCTAAAATCTTTTTTCTTTAATAAAACGCGCTTGGGAGTGCCGGGATTCTTGAGGGTACCAAAATACGGCTCTAATGACCTACCTATTCTCCCGTTCCGGGAGTTAGATGTTTTGACGTTAATTATAAGCAGGTTGTGCGTGTTTTGATCAATAATTGCATTTATTGATCGAATCGCAGTGTGCTGCCCGCCCACCCCCACGGTACCTGGCAGGGGCCTAGGCCCGGGGGAGGGGGAGGCCCTCCATCCAAAGGGGAACCCTACTAGGATTATCCACTATTTAAGAAATAATAAAAGTAACCTATTCGTATAGAAAGGTAAACCAAGCTTAATCTTGATATAAATTACTGAATCTTAATACCATTAATGGTAAATATTTATGAATTTAGAATATTCTATATCGGAGAGAACCGTAATTCTTGTCTTTATTGTATAAAGTACTAATTAAAATTCTTATTTTATTAGTAAGAACGGTGATTCAGATATCGAAATATACCCAAATATTCATTGTTATATTACCATATCTAAATCTGGCTTTATATTTGATTATAATGAAAAATTATGATTAATTAAAGCCCCACGGGGGGGGGGGAGGACCCTAGGTTCCTGGTTTTAATTAATATGTGGGTATTAGTTTGATTCTTGCTATAAAAATCCCTATATGATAGGGGTATATATAAGATTCTTCGTAGGGGCCAGTTTCCTAAAGGGTAGGTGTGTCTTTGTAATTTCTAGCTTTATTTGTTTGGGGTCATTCTTGACTTAGCTAATTGTTAAGGTCTGGCCAAAGGTGTGCCAGCAGCCGCGGTTACACACTTAGGCCCGGGATTTTCTTTGAGTTTATATTTAGTATTTAGTTAATATTAAGATTACGGTTGTTACAGGGTGGAATCTTAATGGCTTTTTTCTTATTTGTATTATATTATATGAAGGCCGGAGGATAAACTAGGATTAGATACCCTATTATTCTGGCTGTAAAGTTGTTCTTTAAAATTAATAGTTTTGATCTTTAAATTAAAAGGATTTGGCGGTAACCTAAACCATTCAGAGGAACCTGCCCAGTAATTGATATGCCACGCGTGATGTTACTTGTGCTATGCTTGTATACCTCTATTGTGAACGTTCTGTGAGGATATTTTCTTGTAACATGGGTTTGAGCAATTTTAGGTCAAGGTGCAGCGATGCATTAGTTGAGGTGGGTTACAATTAGTAATACTATGGGATTTTTTTGTTGTATTAATTAATGAACTTGGATTTGGAAGTAATTTCTATTATACTATAGGGGTGACTGAGGCTCTGGGTTATGTACACATCGCCCGTCACTCTCGTTTATTAAGATGAGATAAGTCGTAACAAAGTGGGCTTACCGGAAGGTGAGCCTGGGAAGATATCAGATTATAGGCTTGTAGCCGCTTTTTGTTTACATCAAATAGTTCGGTCGTGCGATCCGGCCTAATCTGAATAATTTTATATTTATACTTAATATAATTATATTTATTTTTATAGAATCATCTTGAGTTTTTAGTATCATTTAGAAATAATAACTTTTGTGATAGTTTATTTTACCGTGAGGGATAAATTTTAAATTGTATTAAAGTAGACTTGTATTGTTGTACCTTTTGCATCAGGGTTTACCTAATTTAGGGTAGTTATACTATTCATCCCGAATTTGAGGGAGTTACGTTTATATGGAATTTTATGTGTCATAATAATTTTTAATATAAGCGTGGAAGTGATATGCTATTCATTCTTAATTATCTGGTTTCTTGAGAATTGTATTTAATACAGAGTATTACAGTTAAGATATAATTTTATTTACTGAAAATTGTAATACTGTAGGCGTTTAGGGATAAGCTTAAACGTTAATTCATAACTTTAAGTGCATTTAAAGGGGTGTGTAGGCTTACGAACAGCCATCGATACTTCGTTGTAGTTACCCCTTTTTTATTTTTTATTTTAAAAAGGTTTGATTATTTATCAAGAATCTTTAGATACCTAATTTACTGTGGGTTATACTGGTAGAATTAGTATTTTATATCAACTGAGAAGTAAGAACTCGGCAAATTTGGCTCCCGCCTGTTTAACAAAAACATGTTCTATTGTCTATTTATTTTAGATCTGGCCTGCCCTATGATTAATTATTAAATGGCCGCAGTATCCTGACTGTGCAAAGGTAGCATAATCATTTGTCTTTTAATTGAAGGCTTGTATGAATGGTTGGACGTGGATGCCCACTTTTTTCTTTTTATTTGAAGAACTTAATTTTTGTGTTAAAAAGCTTAAATTCTTTCATGGGACGAGAAGACCCTATAGAATTTTATAATGATGTTTATGGGTTTAATTTAAGTAATTATTATTTAATTCTTTTGTTTCATTATTTTGTTGGGGTGACAGAGAGATTTATTGGACTCTCTTTTATAAAGAGTCGATTTTATCGTGTATTTGATCCTTTATTAAGGATTATAAGATCAAATTACCTTAGGGATAACAGCGTGATTTCTTCGGAGAGTTCTTATCGATGAAGAAGTTTGCGACCTCGATGTTGGATTAAAATTAGTGGTAGGTGTAGCCGCTTACTTACTAGGTCTGTTCGACCTTTAAAATTTTACATGATCTGAGTTCAGACCGGCGTGAGCCAGGTTGGTTTCTATCTATGAATTTTTGTAGCTGTTTTAGTACGAAAGGACCAGACAGTGGAGTTATACTTTATTTTGTATGTATTATATTAACTACTTTGGCAGATTAGTGCAGTAAATTTAGGATTTATTTATATGAGGTTTCTCATAGGTGGTATTGTCTTTTATTTCTTTCTTGTTTTTGTGGGTTTCTATTTTGGTGTCTGTAGCTTATGTAACTTTACTTGAGCGTAGGGTGTTAGGGTATATTCAGCTTCGTAAGGGCCCTAATAAGTTAGGTATCTTGGGTATTTTGCAGCCTTTTTCTGACGGTATTAGGCTCTTTTTTAAGGAGCAGGTGTCTCCTTATCGGTCTAATTACATGATTTATTATTTTGCACCTGTTTTTATATTATCTTTATCCTTTCTGTTCTGGGTTTTGTACCCCTTTTTAGGGGGGGTATCTTGCTTAAATTTAAGCGTTTTATTTTTCTTATGTTGTTCAGGGTTTGGAGTTTATGGTGTTCTTTTATCGGGTTGAGCTTCTAACTCTAAGTATTCTTTTTTAGGGGGTTTACGTGCTTTGGCTCAGTCTATTTCTTATGAAGTAAGTATGGCTTTAATTTTAGTGTGTTTAGTCATTTTTGTTTATAGTTTTGATATTATAGATTTTATATGGTATCAGCGATTTGTGTGGTTTATTCTTTTTTCTTTCCCTTTGTTTTTTTGTTGATTTTCTAGTTGTTTGGCAGAGACTAATCGTGCCCCCTTTGATTTTGCGGAAGGGGAGAGTGAACTTGTTTCAGGATTTAATGTTGAGTATAGAAGAGGGGGCTTTGCCTTTATTTTTTTGTCTGAGTATATAAATATTATTTTTATAAGAGTTTTATCATCTATCTTTTTTTTGGGGGGGTACCTCTTGTCTAGCTTATTTTATTTTTTGGTTTTGTTTGTTGTGTTTCTCTTTATTTGGGTTCGTGGGACTTTCCCTCGTTTCCGGTATGATAAGCTTATATATCTGACCTGGAGGGTGTTCTTGCCGGTCTCTCTGAATTATTTACTTTTTTTTATAGGGGTCTTGGTTTTATGTACTAAGATTTAATAATCACTAATTTAAGTGCATGTATATTAAGCCAGTAAAGGGCTTAGCCTTTAATCTCATGCTTTCAAGGCATGTGCTCGTAGCTTACTGGCTTATTTAATAAGGGTGTCTCATATTTTTATGATTAATGGGTTTAATGCAAAGTACAGGAAGTACGTTGCAGTTAGAATTTGTCCTGTTAGGATGAAAGGTTCTTCCGCGGGGCGGGCTCCAATTCAGGTTAGTATGATGATTATTCTGGCGTACCCTCAGAATAAAATCTTGTTTATGGGGTAAAATGCGTTACTCTTAAATTTGCTTTTATTGATAGTCGGTAAAGTAGCGATTACAATAATTGCTGCTATTATGGCGATTACCCCTCCTAGTTTGTTAGGAATTGATCGTAGGATGGCATACGCGAATAGGAAGTATCACTCTGGTTGAATGTGAACTGGGGTTACTAGGGGGTTAGCTGGAATAAAATTTTCCGGATCTCCTAGTATACGGGGTTCTAATAACACTAGCATGATGAATAAGTATATTACAGTTACAACTCCCAGGGTGTCCTTAACCGAGAAGTAAGGGTGGAATGGGATTTTATCTCTATTTCTATTGATCCCAAGAGGGTTTCTTGATCCGGTTTGGTGCAGTATTAGCAAGTGGATCATGACTAGCCCTGAAATAATAAATGGGAGTAGGAAATGCAGGGTGAAGAATCGGGTAAGGGTGGCGTTATCTACTGAAAATCCCCCTCATAATCATTTTACAAGATCTCTACCTAAGTAGGGAATAGCTGATAAAAGGTTTGTAATAACTGTAGCCCCTCATAAGGATATTTGCCCTCACGGTAGTACATACCCTATAAATGCTGTGCCTATAATAGTTAATAGTATCACTACCCCCGTGTATCATGTTTCAGTTAATTTATATGAGCCGTAATATATCCCTCGCCCGATGTGTAGGTATAAGCAAAGGAAGAATAAGGAGGCCCCTCTGGCGTGTGTATTACGTAATATTCAGCCTTGTTTTACATCCCGGCAAATGTGGATGACTCTTTTGAATGCTAGTTCTACATTTGCTGTGTAGTGCATGGCTAGGAAGATCCCGGTGATAATTTGGATTATTAAGCAAAGGGACAGTAGGGATCCTAGGTTCCATCATAGGGAGATTCTTGACGGGGCAGGTAGATCCCACAGAGACCCATTAATTATTTTAACTAGTACGTTGGTTTTTCGTATAGGTTTGTTCATTATATCTTTCTTCGTAGGGGTCCTTCTTGGACATTCACGATGTTTGTAACTACAATCATAGTGAATAATAAATACAGTACTAGTATAATGGTGATACATGAAGTATCCCGGTTGAATAGTCTTTGTACACCTTTTCTTGGGGTGTTAATTTCTGTAATTACTTCTGTTGAAGCCATTTCCGGGGCTAGGGCGAGGCTTCCTAGGAAGATAATTGTGGCGGTTGCCATTATTACCCGCGATATCTTGAATTTTTTGTTGGGTGCGATTCTTGATATGTATATGAATAGCACTAACATGCCTCTGAGTATAGTTATTACTAAGATGTATGAGTATAGGTAGCTTTTAATGTATACGCCTGTCATTATCGCAATAATAAGGGTTTCAGCTAGTAGAATGGCACCTATTCTTAGGGGATGCTTCATTCATGGTATAATGGAGGTTAGCATAAAGGTGGTGGCTATTAGAATGTTCATTATCAGCAGGTAGTTTAAGTTAGAATATTAATTTTGGAGGTTAATGGTGATTATTATTTCTGCTGAAGTTTTAAAGGAATTTCCTATCTGTGGTTTACAAGACCACTATTTTAATTAAACTATTAAAACTTATTACTTTATGACTATTCTTTTTTATAATCTTTTTTATGGGGGTTATTTCCTTTTTGATAAATCGGGGGCATCTGCTTTTGATATTATTAAGCTTGGAATTTCTTGTTGTTATCATTTTTTTAAGTCTTGCGTCGTTACTTTTTGATTACGGATATGAATACTATTTTCTAATTGTATTTTTAACTTTTTCTGTGTGTGAGGGGGCCTTAGGGCTCGCAGTTTTAGTTGCTTTAGTGCGAGCCCACGGCAATGACACTATTTCTGGGGTTACAGCTAGATTATGATAGGTATAATTTTTATATTATTGGGGTTGATACTAGGCTTGGGATATTCTGGTTGATGGTTTACTATATACTCTTTAATAATAGCTTCTTTATTATTTATAGGAGTTTTTCATATTGGTGCAGGAGTTTCTTTTGTCGGGTATGGCTTGAGTATAGACGGCGTGTCTTTCTGACTTGTCTTGTTGTCTTTTTGAATTAGATTTCTTATAATTTTAGCTTCTTATAGTGTGAGGAAGCATTATAATTACGATAAGGAATTTCTTTTTTTTGTATTACTTTTACTCTTTTTTCTTTTAGTTTGTTTTGTTTCTACTAATTTATTTATACTTTATTTATTTTTTGAGTCTTCTTTAATCCCTATTGTATTGTTAGTGATTGGTTGGGGGTACCAGCCTGAGCGTTTTAACGCAGCCTTGTATCTGTTGTTTTATACTTTGTTTGTTTCTTTGCCCATACTGTTGGGTATCTTTTATTTGGGTAGTACCTCTAATACTTTATTTATGCCTTTAATTGAATGTAGGGGCGGGGTTTACCTTTCTTTATGTATATTGGGGGCCTTTTTAGTCAGGATGCCTATTTTTTTAGCTCATTTTTGGCTACCGAGGGCTCATGTTGAGGCCCCTATTTCTGGGTCTATAGTTTTGGCAGGAGTCTTACTTAAATTAGGGGGTTACGGATTGTATCGGGTGTTCCCTTTCATTGGGGAGGCTTTTTACTGGTACGGTTCTTTTTTTTTAATTATTTCTTTGTACGGGGGTGTTTTAGTGGGACTCTTATGTTTGTTTCAGTCGGATATTAAGTCTATGATCGCTTATTCGTCGGTCTCTCATATAGGGCTCGTTATTGGGGGTATATTTACTATAAGTTGCTCTGGTTATTGTGGGGCTTTAATTATAATGGTGGGTCATGGACTGTGTTCTTCAGGTCTTTTTTGTTTAGCTAATATTATTTATGAACGTACACACACACGTAGTTTATACTTGAATAAGGGTCTTATCACGGTTATGCCTACAATGGGGATATTTTGATTTATATTTTCAGCTAATAACATATCTTCTCCCCCTTCTTTGAATTTGTTAGGTGAAATTATGTTGATTAATAGTGTTGTATCTTGATGTACCCCTGTTCTTTTATTTATTTGTCTATCTTCTTTTCTTAGTTGTTGTTTTAGTATTTACTTGTATTCTATCGTGCAGCATGGGCAAGTTTCGAGTGGGCTTTATATTTTAATAGGGGGTTATTTGCGTGAGTATCTTTTACTTTTATTACATTGAATTCCATTGAATATACTTTTCCTTTTTTCTGATAAAATAGCTTTTTGGATTTAGCTTAAATAGTTTATTTAGAATTGTAATTTGTGGTGTTACAGGTGCGATTAGCTTTAGGTTTATGTTTATAGTGCCTATTTATCTTGTTTATTTTGGATATCTTTTCTTATCGGGTGGCTTTTTTTTATGTATGGGCGTAATTTTTAAGGATCTTGAGTTAGTAATTTTTCTTGATTGAGAGTTTTTTTCTATGAATTCTCTGATATTCAGTTATAGCTTACTATTAGATTATGTATCTTTATTATTTCTTGGTTGCGTATTATTAATCTCCTCTATAGTAATTTTATATAGTTATATTTATATAGAGGCTGATTATAATAGCGACCGTTTTGTTTATTTAGTGATTTTGTTTGTTCTTTCTATAGTAGCATTGATTATTAGCCCTAATATGATTAGTATCTTGTTAGGTTGAGATGGGTTGGGGCTTGTTTCTTATTGTTTAGTTGTTTATTTCCAAAATTTTAATTCTTACAATGCGGGCATACTTACTGTTCTTACTAACCGTATAGGGGATGTGGCTATCTTAATTTGTATTTCTTTTATACTTGGTTATGGTTCTTGGCATTTTATTTATTACGCTAGCGAGGGCGTGTTTTATGAGTGGGGTGTTTTATTTTTGATTTCTTTGGCTGCTTTTACTAGGAGTGCTCAGCTTCCTTTTTCTTCTTGGCTACCAGCCGCGATAGCGGCGCCTACCCCGGTTTCTGCTCTTGTTCATTCTTCTACTTTGGTTACCGCAGGGGTTTATTTGTTGATTCGGTTTGAGGGGCAGGTTTCAGGACTTGGCTGATCTTTCCTTCTTTGGTTATCTTTATTGACAGCCACTATATCTGGTATTGGGGCGAATTTTGAATACGATCTTAGGAAGGTTATTGCTTTGTCTACTTTAAGACAGCTTGGTTTAATGATAGGGGTTTTGTTTTTGGGGGGGCCTGTGTTAGCTTTTTTTCATTTGTTAACTCATGCTTTTTTTAGGGCGCTACTTTTTTTGTGCGCCGGGCTGGTTATTCATTTGATAGGGGACTCCCAGGATATCCGGTATATAGGTGCTACAGTGCATAGCATCCCTATAACTTGTGCTTGTTTTTGTATCTCTAATCTTTCTTTATGTGGGGTGCCTTTTTTATCTGGTTTTTACAGAAAGGACTCTATTCTGGAGTTTGCCTCTTTTTCTTGTGGGAGTGAATTCTTATGTGTTTTACTTTTTTATCTTTCTGTGGGTTTGACAGTGTCTTATAGATTCCGGTTGGTTTATTATTGTATTACGGACTTTACCGGCTTGGGCAGATGCCATTCTTTCTCTGAGGGGGGGGTTATGGCATCTTCTATATTTTTTTTATGTTTTGTTTCTGTATCGGGGGGGAGTATTCTTTGTTGGGTGTTACTTCCTTGGTCAGGGGTTGTCTGTTTACCTTTTATATTAAAGGTTTCGCCTATTTGTATTTTTATTTTGGGTATATTAATGAGTTATTTTTTTCTTGCTGTCGGTTATACTTATTCGTTAGGAGGGGTGTTTATTAAGGGTTACATGGGTTCTATATGGTTTATTCCTTATTTGAGTACTATTTTGCTTTACCCTTCTAGATTTTACTTATCTAGGGGGGCATTGAATTGTCTAGACACTGGCTGATCTGAGAGATTAATTTCTAAGTCTCCTTACTCTTTAATTGTATTGGTATCCAAAATTCGTGGGTTTGTGGGGGTGAGTGTTGCTTTCTTGTTCCTTTATTTTTTATTCGTTTTTGTTTTGTTTTTAATTTATCAGGGTAGCCTAATATATAAGGCATGGTATTGAAGATACCAAGATAGGATTTCCTCTTTGATATTTATAGAAGGTGCCTTCTCTTTACCAGTGAAAATGGCAGGTTCTTATATAAACTATATAAATAGGAGAAAAACGGAATTTAACCGCTTTAAGAAGTAGTTAGCAGCTCTTCTTAATACATTATTCTCCTTTAATAGGATTTTGTATCATTTTTTTCATTAACAATGAAAGGCCTCTATTTTGGCTTCTATTAAGAGTAGGGAGAGTCTGTCTCTTAAGGCTAGGTCGAAATTAGCTGTAATATTTTACTTCGTTACTCAGGGCGAGGAAGGCAGCTTGGTGCACTTTTTAATTGCAAATTAAATGTTATTTATTAACTACTACCCCTACTTATGTGGCTCACTCTAATATGCCGTTGTGCCATTCATGGTATAGCCCTAAAATTAGTACTGTGACGAATGTTGCTGATGCAGTTACCCATCTTGTTACTGAGGATGTTTTGAGGGTGATAATTATAGGCATGATGATAGCAATTTCGATATCAAAGATTAAGAATAACACTGCGATAAGGAAAAATTGGATGGAGAAGGGAGCCCGGGGGCTCCCTATGGGGTCGAACCCGCATTCGAATGGTGAGGATTTTTCTCGGTCTATTGTACTCTTTTTGGAGATTACATAGCACGCTAATATGAGCATTAATCTTACGGTAATCGCTATTCTTGCACAGCATGTTACATTTAATATTACCTCTTCCTGTTAAGGACCACTTGGTTGGAAGCCAAGTATACTAATATACTAAGGAGGTATCCTCCTCATCAGTAGACTGAGATATATAAAAATAGCCACACTACATCTACGAAGTGTCAGTATCATGCGGCTGCTTCGAAGCCGAAGTGCCGGAATCTAGAGAAGTGTCGCAGTATATGGCGTATTAAGCATACACTTAAAAAGGTGGTACCAATAATAACATGTAACCCATGAAATCCCGTAGCTATATAAAATGTAGACCCGTACACAGAGTCTCTAATGCAGAAAGGGGCTTCTATATATTCATACCCTTGAAGCCCAGTGAATACTAGCCCTAGTCTTACAGTTAATAATAATGCTGTTAGGGTTCACTTAGCGTTTCTTTCTATTAGTCTGTGATGGGCCCATGTTACTGTGATGCCTGAGCATAGAAGAATCATTGTGTTTAATAATGGAACCCCTATAGGGTCAAAGGTAATAATCCCTTTAGGGGGCCAGTTAGAACCTACTTCTACTGCGGGGGCTAGTCTTCTATGGAAGAAGGCTCAAAAGAAGGATACAAAGAATAGTACTTCAGATACAATAAATAGTAGTATACCAATTTTTAGGCCAGTTACGACCTTTATTGTATGCTTTCCTTGTATAGTAGATTCACGGCAGACATCTCGCCATCATAGTGCGAGGGTGGAGGCTGTTACTACTAATCCTAAGGTTAATAGTTTGTTTCTCCCTGTATGGAATCAAATGGCAGTACCCGAAGTTAAAGTTAGGGCTCCGATTGATGCTGTGATAGGTCATGGACTGTAATCTACTAAATGGTACGGGTGATTTGTATTTATTTTCATTATTTAATTTCTCTATAGTATAGAGACCCTAGTACTGAGAATACGTAGGCTTGAATTACTGAGACTGCGGCTTCGAATATTATAAGGGCAGTTTGGGCAGAGATTAATAAGGGGGCTCATAATCCTCTTTCTGGTGTTTTATTTCCTAATAGAGTTATGAGTAAGTGCCCTGCGATTATGTTTGCTGCTAGTCGTACAGCTAGAGACCCTGGGCGTATAATATTACTGATTGTTTCAATTATTGTTATAAATGGTATAAGTACCGCGGGGGTGCCCGTAGGGATTAGATGCGCGAATATTTTGTTGGTGTGATTTATTCAGCCAAAAATTATTAAGGAGACTCATAAAGGTAGGGCAAGCGTTAAGGTGAACGCTATATGTCTTGATCTGGTAAATACATAGGGTAATAGTCCTATCACATTGTTAGAAAAGATAAATATGAATAATGCCACAAATATTACTGTAGCTTCTGTTGTTTTAGTTTCAAGTAGTCTCTTGAGCTCACCGTTTAAGGTTCAGAAAATTTTATTAGTAGCACACATTCTTCGTCTTGATATTAGTCAGTATTTCTGGGGGAGTAGTAACAGCACCATAATTGTACTTACCCAGTTTATGGATACTGCTTGGGTAGTGGCGGGATCGAAGGCTCTAAATAAGTTAGTTATCATTTTCAGGTTGAGTTCACGTTGTTTTTATTTAGGACAGGGGTATCCTTTTTGGCAGTATCCCCTAGATAAAATAGTAGGATAGCTCTTATAATATAGGATACTGCGAATACTATAAATAAGGCAGATCATCAGAGTGGGGCTATTTGTGGGATAGGAGGATAGTATAATCTTATATTTCTAACTTGACAAGTTAGCGTTTTTATTTAAACTAACTTTCCTCGTTAAGAGTATTCACTAGATACTATATTTTGGTTTAAGAGACCAATGCTTGAGGGTTTCAGCCACTTAACGAGTAACTTTTGATTCAGGCTAAGAATACATTGATTGGAACACTTTCAATTACGATGGGCATAAAGCTGTGGTTTATACCACAGATTTCTGAACATTGGCCGTATATTATACCGGGTCGTGTGATATTTATTATTCCTTGATTTAATCGTCCTGGGGTGGCGTCGATTTTAATGCCTAGTCTGGGAACGGCTCATGAATGTAAGACATCTGCTGCTGTGATTATAAGGCGCACTGGTGTGTCCGCAGGCACTACGGTTCGGTTGTCAACTTCCAGTAAGCGGAATTGATTTATAGAATTTTCTTCTATGGGTTTTATATACGAATCAAATTCGATGTGTTTAAAGTCTGAATACTCGTATCTTCAATATCATTGATGACCGATTCTTTTGATAGTTAATGCAGGTTCAATTACTTCATCTATTATATATAGTAGACGTAATGAAGGTATCGCAATAAAGACAAGAATTACTGCTGGCAATATTGTTCATACTGCCTCGATTGTTTGCCCTTCTAGTATTAGCCGGTTAGTTAATTTATTAATAAATGTGCTGGATATTATATAACTAACTATGACCGTGATTATCAATAAGATTATTATGGTGTGATCATGAAAGAAAATTATCTGTTCTATTGTGGGTGAGGCAGCGTCTTGTAGAGTTATAGTTGTTCATGTTGCTATTTCTAATAAAAGGTTTACCTTTATATATGAAGCTTAAATTCATTGCACTAATCTGCCATATTAGAGGCTACCCAATTAATATTGGCAGCTCATTGTATGAATGTTCAGCGGGAGGGTAGGATTGTAGCCATTCAATTCTTTGTGGCATTCTATTCGTGAATATCATTACTCGATTTGTCGAAATTCTTTCTCAGATGATCCCGATAAATATGATTATTGAGATAATGGAGATTGTGGACCCTAGGGAGGACACAGTATTCCATTTAGTGTAGGTATCAGGGTAGTCTGAGTATCGCCGGGGTATCCCACTAAGTCCTAGGAAGTGTTGCGGAAAGAAGGTTAGGTTTACACCGATGAATATTACAGTGAATTGGGTTTTAAGCCATTTAGGGTTTATTGTTAATCCTGTGAATAGGGGGTATCAGTGAAGGAAGGCTGCCATGATTGCGAATACAGCCCCTATAGATAGCACATAGTGAAAATGCGCTACTACATAGTAGGTGTCGTGTAGTACAATATCAATTGAGGAATTGGCGAGAATGACTCCAGTTAAACCTCCGATGGTGAATAGGAATACAAATCCTAGAGCCCAGATTATTGATGGACTATATTGTATTTTAGTACCGTGGAATGTGGCTAGCCATCTAAAAATTTTGATACCTGTAGGCACTGCGATGATCATAGTTGCTGAGGTAAAGTATGCGCGGGTGTCTACGTCTATGCCCACCGTGAACATATGGTGTGCCCATACGATGAACCCTAATAATCCAATTGCCATTATTGCGTAAATTATTCCTAGGGTGCCAAAGGCTTGAGCCTTCCCTCTTTCGTTTCTAATAATGTGGGAGATTAGCCCGAATCCAGGCAAGATTAGGATGTATACTTCGGGGTGGCCGAAGAATCAGAATAGATGCTGGTATAGTACGGGGTCTCCTCCTCCTGCAGGGTCAAAGAAGGAAGTATTTAAATTCCGGTCCGTAAGAAGTATGGTGATAGCCCCTGCAAGGACTGGTAGCGATAATAGTAAAAGTAAGGCTGTGATGGCTACGGATCAGACAAACAAGGGCGTACGTTCAAGGGTTATGCCTTCTGATCGTATGTTTAAGACTGTTGTAATAAAGTTTACTGCTCCCATAATTGAGGACGCACCTGCTAAGTGTAGTGAAAAAATAGCGAGGTCGACAGATGGGCCTCTATGCGCTAAGTTTCTAGATAGTGGGGGGTACACGGTTCATCCTGTTCCCGCCCCGCCCTCAGTCAGGCTGCTAATTATAAGCAGGGTGATAGAGGGGGGCAGTAGCCAGAAGCTTATATTATTTATTCGAGGGAATGCTATATCAGGGGCGCCAATTATTAACGGTACTAGTCAATTTCCGAATCCCCCAATTATAATTGGCATAACTATGAAGAAGATTATGATGAAGGCATGTGCGGTTACTATGACATTATATGTATGGTCATTCCCAATGAATGCCCCTGGTTGGCTTAGTTCAATTCGGATAATTCATCTTATTGATATACCTACTATCCCTGCTCAAATCCCGAAGATAAAGTAAAGAATCCCAATATCCTTGTGGTTGGTGGAGAATATTCATTTTTTCAAAAGGTTTAAATTGGTAGGTTAATTTACCCCTATTCCATTAAGTGGTAGCGGGTGCCTAAAGCTTACAGCGTGGGGCTGTCTTTTTAACTTTGAAGGATAATAGTTTGGGTAACTTAAAGCTTTACTGTAAGACAAGAAATACCGGTAAGGCTACAGTTATAAATACTGTAGGCATAATCATTGGGCTTTGAGGGGATAGGTTAGTCTTTTTAATCGAGGGGTTTAACATTAAGATAGGTCTTACTATCCGGATATAATAAAATAACGTAATTAATGATATTACACATATAATAATTGTGATTACGATTATATTGTTTTCTACTAGTGTAGAGATTGCCATTCATTTCGGGAGGAATCCAAGGAATGGGGGTAGCCCCCCTAATCTTATAAGGTGAATGGAGGTGATTATTTTACTACCGTAAGTAAGATTAGTTACTATTTGGGGTAGGAAATAAATGTTTAGGTGGCTAAATGTAAAGCATAAGGCAATAATTATTACTGAATATACTATTAAATATAGTTTTCATGTGTTTCTTCAGTACATGAGAGACAATATCCACCCTAGGTGGCTGATTCTTGAGTATGCTAGAATCTTTATTAATGAAGTTTGGTTGATTCCTCCAATCGCCCCGGTAATTACTGACGCCAGTACTGCGATTGTTGCTATTTTGCTATCTGTGAGGATATGTCTTGTCACTCATATGGGCGCAAGCTTTTGTCACGTTATTAAAGTGCCACTTGAAAATCACCGTATATTTTTTATTGTTTCAGGTAGTCAAGCGTGTATTGGTGCTGCACCCAGTTTGGTTATTATACTTAGGGTTAATACTGTATTAGTGATTCTGTCTGTACTCCCAGATGGGTCAGTAGTTAAGTGTCTTGCTGTTACGGAAAATATGAATATTAAAGATCCTAATCTTTGGACGAGAAAATACAATATTATTCTGGTTGAGGATTGTATTTTTTTTGTTTTAATTAGTGGGATGAAGGCTATAAGGTTTACTTCAAGTCCTGCCCATATCCCCATCCAGTTAGTTGATGTAATTACAATTACAGTTCTTGTGATTAGTACCGAGATAAATAAAATGTTGATTTTACGTATTAGGAAGGAGAAGGGTGTCTTCTATATTCAGGGTATGAGCCTGATAGCTTAGCTTAGCTTACCTTCCTCTCGGAAGGAGGGAGGAAAGGGGCGGATGATAAGGTGTCTGAATTACTAGGTCGTGAATTGTAAATTCATGTATGGCGTTAAATTGCCCCTTATTAGGCTTTGTAGTCAAATTTATGATATAAGATTGCAAGTCTTAAGTTGTATTAATACCAAGGCTTTAAATACGGGGGAGACGTATAGTAATATCTATAATGGATAATTTATTATATTATTATTTAGTAAACCTTAGATTTAATTAATATTGGATAATTGTATTTTAATTGCCTGTATAAGGCTTGCTAGGCGGGGTTTTCCTAGCAAGCTAGTATACAGGTGTATAATCCAATATATTATTCTAGGGTATGACAGAAATACGGGGGAGACGTATAGTAATATCTATAATGGATAATTTATTATATTATTATTTAGTAAACCTTAGATTTAATTAATATTGGATAATTGTATTTTAATTGCCTGTATAAGGCTTGCTAGGCGGGGTTTTCCTAGCAAGCTAGTATACAGGTGTATAATCCAATATATTATTCTAGGGTATGACAGAAATACGGGGGAGACGTATAGTAATATCTATAATGGATAATTTATTATATTATTATTTAGTAAACCTTAGATTTAATTAATATTGGATAATTGTATTTTAATTGCCTGTATAAGGCTTGCTAGGCGGGGTTTTCCTAGCAAGCTAGTATACAGGTGTATAATCCAATATATTATTCTAGGGTATGACAGAATTACGGGGGAGACGTATAGTAATATCTATAATGGATAATTTATTATATTATTATTTAGTAAACCTTAGATTTAATTAATATTGGATAATTGTATTTTAATTGCCTGTATAAGGCTTGCTAGGCGGGGTTTTCCTAGCAAGCTAGTATACAGGTGTATAATCCAATATATTATTCTAGGGTATGACAGAATTACGGGGGAGACGTATAGTAATATCTATAATGGATAATTTATTATATTATTATTTAGTAAACCTTAGATTTAATTAATATTGGATAATTGTATTTTAATTGCCTGTATAAGGCTTGCTAGGCGGGGTTTTCCTAGCAAGCTAGTATACAGGTGTATAATCCAATATATTATTCTAGGGTATGACAGAATTACGGGGGAGACGTATAGTAATATCTATAATGGATAATTTATTATATTATTATTTAGTAAACCTTAGATTTAATTAATATTGGATAATTGTATTTTAATTGCCTGTATAAGGCTTGCTAGGCGGGGTTTTCCTAGCAAGCTAGTATACAGGTGTATAATCCAATATATTATTCTAGGGTATGACAGAATTACGGGGGAGACGTATAGTAATATCTATAATGGATAATTTATTATATTATTATTTAGTAAACCTTAGATTTAATTAATATTGGATAATTGTATTTTAATTGCCTGTATAAGGCTTGCTAGGCGGGGTTTTCCTAGCAAGCTAGTATACAGGTGTATAATCCAATATATTATTCTAGGGTATGACAGAATTACGGGGGAGACGTATAGTGAAAGTACAACATACATTATTTACCCTATCAAGGTAATCCTTTATTCAGGCATTCCACT